ATGAATCGAAATATCGCTGCTACGCCAAAACTCGGCGCAAAGAACCAACCAGATTGCCCCAGTGGATAAATAAGGAATACGGAAACAAAAACAGCGATTGGAGCAGAGAATGAAATTGCATTATAAGGCCGCAATTGAACAGACCGAGCAAGTTCAAATTGACGTAACATGAAACCTATTAGTGCAAAAGCCCCATGGAGAGCGACAAAAGTCCACAGACCGCCTAATTGACACCAACGAGTAAAATCCCCTTGCGCTTCCGGGCCCCATAGTAGCAACAAAGAGTGTGCTAAACTATTGGCAGGGGTGGAAACTGCCGCGGTTAAGAAATTACAACCTTCCAAATAGGAACTAGCCAATCCATGGGTATACCAAGAAGTTACAAAAGTTGTCCCTGTAAACCAACCCCCTAAAGCGAAATAAGCACAAGGAAAGAGCAATAGGCCGGACCATCCTACAAAAACGAAACGGTCCCTTCGTAACCAGTCGTCCATAATATCAAATAGATCATTTTCTTCTTTAGTAACTCTACCAAGGGCTATAGTCATAGTGATCCTCCTATTCAATTACTTCAACCATTTCCGAGCACCTCATATCACTTCCAAGGCATACGATAGTTTGATTATCTGTGGACGATTTCTTTCTCGTTCAATGCCCTTTTTCAAAGGTCTCGAAGATAGAAATTTTTTATTTTTATCTATGGGGTCACAACCGAGGTCGTGGTAAATCCATGAATTTGATTCGATTAGTTTTTCTTATACTATAGAAATAAACATTTGAATTCAGCATTATTCCATGACTCCTATTTCAAAGCCTATCTTTTAAGGAAAAATGAAAATAAAAGTAACCCCTCTTTTCCCACTCGCTCTCTATTGCATGGGTGGAAGAACAAAAATTGGATTCTGAAAAAAAAAAGAAAGATATTGAAAAAAAAAATTGACTTTCGAAATCAATTTTTATGTGTAGCGGAAAGGAGTTGCGATTTCTTCTTATTCCTATAGAACATCTAGTAACAAGAATATGAAATCGTAAATAGCGAAAAATTCTTGCCTTGCGCGGTCTAAGTCTAAGGAAATACAAAAAATCCGCTTATACAATTTCATCTACATCGAATTTATATATCAGAATAGTGGATAGAGGCATCATTCAAGGAGTCAGGTCTACTTACTTTATCTTTCTTTCCAATTTTATGGTGGGTTTGATAAGAACCCTTTTTGTTTTGTTTATAAATAATCGAAAAAAGAGTTTTTTATTTTTTATATAACCTGCTTGTTTTATTATAACAAGTCCTATATGAAAATGCCCGCTGAAGAGAAAATCTATCTGATTGTTTCTCAGCCAATATCGAATTTTAGAAAGAAAAAACAAGAATTTTCTTCTTTTTTTTATTAACATTAAGAAAAAAGAATATAATTAAAATGGAATTGGCAATATAATTTTTATGGACTTTTGAAAGAAAAAGGAAGGATTTTTTGCAATCGTTATTTCTTGCCTCTGTCATATCACGGAAACCTTTCGATTTGGAACGGGGAGAGATGGCTGAGTGGACTAAAGCGGCGGATTGCTAATCCGTTGTACAATTTTTTTGTACCGAGGGTTCGAATCCCTCTCTTTCCGCCCCCTCGGATCATTTGGGACTTTCGAATTGGAAGGAATTCTGACCCCCGGATTTTCTCATAGATAAATGTACGAAACAAATCCAATTTGTAAGAAAAAATTCCAAAAAAATTTGGATTTTTACTCCTCACGCCCAGGATTACGTCCTGGGTCATTAGATAAGAATCCAAAGATAAAGAGGGAAACAAAGAATATCACTACTGTATAAACAAAAAGTTTGAGAGTAAGCATTACATAATCTCCAAGATTTTTTTTTAAGGAATAGATTACCCGTTTTTCCTTACCACACAGATCCACTAGGATGGGTTTTGTTTATTTTTACACCTAAAAATGCAAAAATCAATTCTTGAAAAAAATTGCAAGAATTGATTTATAATAAGCACTCTTATCAATATCAAAAATTAGGTTAGGTATTGTGTGGGTACCTAAAGGTACCTGCTCAACGTAGGTGCAGGGGGTGGGGTAGAAAGGCGGATCCCAATTTATTGCTGCAGCTATACATTCAATGTAGAAGAATTAGAATTTTAGAATCGAAGGTTCATAATATAAGACTTCTCGGCTTTTATTCATTTTTAGAATTTTTTTGGAATGAATACATCATTCAATTTGGCAGACAGAACAGAGTAGTAAAGATTTCATCGAAAACTTACAGCAGCTTGCCAAACAAAGGCTAATAGAAAAAAGAGTATAGGTATGACAGGCATAAAATCCACGATTGGGTTGAAAATGGCATAAGCTTCGGGCAATTTGGCGAAGAAAAAACTAGTCGGATAAAGAACAGAATTAAAACAGATACAGGTTAAACTAAGTATATTAGGCATAACAAGCATTTCGTTCTTGTAGAGTAGATAATTGGATTTTGATTGAGTTATTTTTCTAAGGGAAAAAAGAAAAGGCGGGTTCAAAATCCTTTTTTCTTCGGACTTTCCCAAACGCAAAATACCTCCTTGTATTCGCACTCTCAAATGAGAATGGAAGAAATTCGACTTTCATATAATATCTTAATAGAATTCCATGTAATGATCAATGCATTTTTTGGATTCTATATTATCCGCATGTCTAGAATCCTAGCAAGAGAGTATCCCTCATTTTTTATGTAATTGAAGTGGGATTGACGAATAACAAATAAACATAATAGTGTTTATTAGTGTCGCATAAAACCAGAAATGGGGCGTGGCCAAGTGGTAAGGCAGCGGGTTTTGGTCCCGTTACTCGGAGGTTCGAATCCTTCCGTCCCAGATTTTTTCTGATGAAACGAAAGATGAAATCATATTGTACCCCACACGAGACAAAAGAAAGTTTATTAAAGAGAATAATTATCTCTTATGAACTCTTAGATTAGATGCATTTCTAAGCATTCTTTTTCTTTCTCAGAAAACATAATCAAGTGTCAAGTCCAGTCAAATTGAATATCTTTATTTTCATGAAAAATTGGGTCTATCAGTCACATTCAGGATATGCCCCTACTACTACTCATTACTCATATGTGTTTTGAAATTCGAACTTCTTAGATAAACTTTATGCTCCATATCCATGAAGGGGGAATTCTTACATGATACATTTGACATCTAATGTGAAAGAAAAGAAGGACCCCCTATTTATTTTTCCCGAACTAAAGAACTAAAGTAAGTAAATAAAAAGAAAATAAAGGGGGTATCCTAATTCTATATTTCATGGCCAGATTAAAGAATAGGAAGTTTTTAGTTTCAGCACAGGTCTTAAAACTTTTGACCAAGATCGGCTTGCGAAAAAAGAAAAAGGGTTTCTATTCTATGGATAGGAACTCCATTTTTGTATTTTAGATATTATCTGATTTGCAAATATCCATTTCTAAATCAATGGAATGTGAGGATTAGAGAGAAATTCATATATTCTGTCTACTCGGCTTTCGAATTAATTGAAAAAATTTTAAACTTGACGTAAAACACTGTATAAAAAATGAGACCTATCCCTTTATGATAGAGATAGATTTTTGTTGTATTATATTATTAGTAAAAAGTAAAAAGGGCCCCTCTTTGGTTAAGCGAAAACCATCTCGATCTGCGATTCTTTAAATATCCAGAATGATCCATTCTGGTAAGGATAAGGTAAGAACTGTTCGTTGGATAGAATGGATTCAAAAAATCATACTTCTCCTGATTTTTGATTTGGAGTTGCTTCTTTTAGGTAAAAGAAAGAATGCTATAAGTAAAAGCAAAGGCCTTAATTTGACTTTACACGAAATGTGTTTTTTTTTTTTTACTTTATTTTTTTCCCTCTTTTGGTATTCGAGTCGAAGAAGTACGAGAATTCTATAACTACCAAAAAACTTTCAATCTTTTCATTGGAATAGTTTATTTAGTTAATAGTTTTTGTTATGGAAAAATATATTGCTAATCTAATTCTAATATAGTAATTAAATTAATTAAACTTTTTTTGAGGTTGATAGTTTATTTGTTGGAGAAGAGTCGATCCTTCGCTTCTCATTTCAGGATTGACCATCTCGAGTCCTCTGTTGAGGATGGAAATTCAATAAAAAATAAGTCTTAAGCAAACTTGTTTATTCGTCTTTTTCGAACTATGTTTCCTTTCCTTCATATGATAGAATATGGGTTTAAATAAATTGGATCTTTGCGGAGTCTTCCCCGATAAATACTTATTTCTTTTATCCATATTTCTCCATAGATAGCAAGTTTGAATTAGTATACAAAAAACTAAACCAATGACTATTCATGATCCCATCCATATTGGATCAATTCCCTATACCACTTTGCAATGAAATTAGAGGAATGTTTGTTATGGTAAAACTTCGTTTAAAACGATGTGGTAGAAAGCAACGTGCGACTTGAAGGACATGATCGATTGTGGATTTTGTTATCCATCATTTTCCATAGTAATGAAAATGCTCTTGGCTCGACATAGTCTGTTCTATTCGTCCCGAACCAAATTTGCGCTGGGTTGTTTGTAAGTAAATAGTACACGATGGAGCTCGAGAGGACAGAATTGATTTTTTATCAAGGGAAAGAATCTAGGGTTAGTGAAAACTAATAAATTAGGCCAACTTTGTCAGTCTATCCTTAATATAGAAATCGAAAGGTTAAAATAAGAAGAAAGTCCAATTTTGGAAGATTGGAAAAACTCTTTCAATTAAAAGTTTATCAGAATCAATCGCCCATATTCGATTTCTATAGAAGAGGGAAATGCTTTATCGAAGGAAATAAGAAAAAAAGGGTATGTTGCTACTCTTTTGAAAGAAAAAAGAATAGGAATTCCCGAAGTAATGTCTAAACCCAAGGATTTCACAAATCAAAGATAAAGAATTCCGGAACAAGTAAACGCGATTTTCAATTGTCTCAACAATAGAATTGGATCAGAATAAGGAATAAAAGTCAATTCGTTCGAGATGAGACAAAGAAAAGAGTTTAGAGACGACTCAAAAAATTTGGAAGGATTTTTCCTTTTAAGTCTGTCAGTCAAAATTAACCAACTTGAGTCATGAGTATAAATGAAATTTGTTTTTTCTGTAAGGAAATTAATGCAAGTCATAGTCTAATTTCTATCTACTTGTATTATAGACAGAAATTCGAATCTTTTTCTCGAGCCGTATGAGGAGAAAACCTCCTATACGTTTCTAGGGGGGGCATTGTTTAGCTACATCTATCCCAATAAGCTGTCTATCGAATCGTTGCAATTGATGTTCGATCTCGAAGAGAAGGAAGAGATCTTCGAAAAGTAGGTTTTTATGATCCGATAAAGAATCAAACTTGTTTAAATGTTCCAGCTATTCTCTATTTCCTTGAAAAGGGTGCTCAACCTACAAGAACTGTTTATGATATTTTAAGGAAGGCAGAATTCTTTAAAGAAAAAGAAGGAACTTTGAGTTAATTGAAGAACTAAATGAATAAAAAAGTAGGAGAGGATCACTAGTATCCCTCGTTGTCTAATTATTTAGACACAATTTGCCTCTTTCTTAGTCCTATTTTTGACTGGATTTATGTCGTGCCAATCCAACATAAGCCCTTATTTTATTTACTTTTTCTATCTAATTTGTTTTCTTACCATTGTATTTCCATTGACAAAGGTCTATTGAACAAATAGAATTTGTAGATAGATAGGTCTCTTTATCCTCACTCCATATTAGGTTTTTCTGTCTACACTTCGCTCAAATGATAAGGTTGTCCCTCTTGCATGTACTCTCATACAAGATTTATTTATATAAAGAAATATAAATTGCTAAAAAAATGACAATTTTGCTATCGTGATTGGGGCCGCTCCTTTTTTAACCTTAGTGAAATTTAGCCGGACCTGTTCATTTTGGCATTTGAGTGTTTTTAATGGGCGATAAAATCTTTCTTTTAATGTTTTGCTAGTTCAATGTTTTGACAGGAGCGTGCGGTGTAATTCCATTGATTTTTGGGTTTCGATCGTATCTAAGATCCTATTTTATCTGGGTTGCTAACTCAATGGTAGAGTACTCGGCTTTTAAGTGCGACTATGATCTTTTACACATTTGGATGAAGCAACAAATTCGTCCAGACTCTTGGTAGAGTCTAGAAGACCACGACTGATCCTCAAGGGTAATGAATGGAAAAAATAGCATGTCGTAATAAAATCAATTTCTTATTTTTGATTTTTGGAATGGAATAAAAAATTCCTATTTTCTGGGTCTAGTGAATAAATGGATAGAGCCTGGCTCCAATTCTGGTAAAATAAAAAGCAACGAGCTTAACTTCTTAATTGAAATGATTCCCCGATCTAATTAGACGTTAAAAATAGATTAGTGCCTGATGCGGGGAAAGGTTGGGTTTTCCTATGAACGGACCCTTGATTTTTTCTTTTTTTTTTTTTTAGAAATCCTAATTATTCTTGATTATAGATTGAAAAGGGATGTTATGGATTGAATGTGTAAAAGAAGCAGTATATTGATAAAGAGACTGGATTCCAAAGTCAAAAGAGCGATTGGCCTGCAAAAATAAAAGATTTGTTCTCTTTTGTAATTAGAACAAACATAAACTAATTGGATAGAAAAGGAAAAGATCTGTGGATTAGATTCCTTTTCTTTCCAGGGTTTGTATTAAAAAATGCAACACCCTGTTTTGACCATATTGCACTATGTATCATCATTTGAGAAACCGAGAAATGCTTCTTCTTTCTGATTCAAGTAGAAATACAAATGGAAAAATTGGAAGGGTATTCAGAAAAACAGAAATCTCGTCAACAATACTTCGTTTACCCACTTCTCTTTCAGGAGTATATTTATGCATTTGCCCATGATTATGGATTAAAAGGTTCCGAACCTGTGGAAATTGTTAGTTGTAATAACAAGAAATTTAGTTCACTACTTGTGAAACGTTTAATTATTCGAATGTATCAGCAGAATTTTTGGATTAACTCGGTTAATCATCCTAACCAAGATCGATTGTTGGATTACAACAATTTTTTTTATTCTGAGTTTTATTCTCAGATTCTATCTGAGGGGTTTGCGATCGTTGTAGAAATCCCATTCTCGCTACGAGAATTATCTTGTCCGAAAGAAAAAGAAACACCAAAGTTTCAGAATTTACGATCTATTCATTCAATATTTCCCTTTTTAGAAGACAAATTTTTGCATTTACATTATCTATCACATATAGAAATACCCTATCCTATCCATTTTGAAATCTTGGTTCAACTCCTTCAATACCGGATCAAAGATGTTCCATCTTTGCATTTATTGCGATTCTTTCTCAACTACTATTCGAATTGGAATAGTCTTATTACTTCAATGAAATCGATTTTTCTTTTGAAAAAAGAAAATAAAAGACTATTTCGATTCCTATATAACTCTTATGTATCAGAATATGAATTTTTCTTGTTGTTTCTTCGTAAACAATCTTCTTGCTTACCATTAACATCTTCTGGAAC